GGAGTAGATTAATAGAGTAGACCCTCCCAATTTTTGATGCTTAAACATGACATGAGATCAGTCAAAAAAAGCATCAAAAAATTTCTAGGAGTCTAAAAGAAAGGTGAAATGCGCGATATGTGGATCGCTCAACGGAAGAAAGATCTAATCTTATTATGTGTAGAACCTCTTTGGACAACAACTAGTCACTTCCAATAGAAAGTATGTATTGCCGTAATCTAATATAATTAGAATAGCGGAACGACTTTCTCTTCTCTTAGAACAGTAAAAGTAAAGAAAGAGGGAAATAAATAAAGAAAAAAGAAAAAACTAGAAATTGGTTTTTTCTCGTTGTAATATCCATAATTCTGGTAAGAGCTGGTTTACCAAAATAGAATATTTAGGAAGAATTCGGTTGGAAAAAATTTCCCATCATGCGTAGATTTGAGTTTCGAAATACAACTATAGTAATTAGTAATCATTCATTGTTTAATCGAATGGTTAGTATTCATTATTGTATTTTCTTATTCATTACTGTATTTCAGTATAATTTTGAAACAGAGACATTCTTTTTTTAAAGCTTCGCAAAACGATCAATTAAACAATTGATACAATTCAATTACTCAATCGATTACTCAATTACTCAATTAGTAGTACCCCTAGAGTCCACTCCTTCCCCATACTACGAGTGAGAGGGAAAATGTAAAGACTACCATTAAAGCAGCCCAAGCGAGACTTACTATATCCATATGAATTATGTCTCCTATCTCTATGAAGGAATTATTCCATTATTGATCAATAATCATAGTGGAATCAATGGCGCAGAGTCAAAATAGAATTCTGACTTAAGGCTATTGACGAACCAATCCAATGAATCTACTCGTAACAAGATTATAAGATTTCTGGTAGAATCGGGAAGCATTAAGCACAAATACGATACACACACCTTTTCTTGGAAAATGAAATAGTAAAGGAATACTCCTATCCTAATGGAACATGTAGGAATACTAAGACCTATTGTTTGTTACCCTTTTTTTCATAAGCAAAAAACATCAAAATATACCATCAAGATAGATAACTATCTATCAGATACCTCTATTTCCTATTTGATCTAAGCCTTACTGTTTTTGTTTTTCTTTCTGTGAAAGAATGGGGAGACACCATCACCAGTATTACATACATTCTTTCTTTTTTTCGTAATCCCCCTACGGCAAAGAAATTTTTTGTTTTTTCAACTTTGACTTTTACTCTATAAGAATAAGAGCCGACCAACTATCCTGATTGAATGTTTGAGTACTCAGAGACTCTCGTGAGTCTGGATACAAAGTATCTTCAGTCCTTTCCACAACTTCTAAATTGATTTCCCATCCGCCTATCCAATCTAATTCCAGACAGAGTCAGTAGACACAACTTTAGTAGTGGTAGTGTAAGATAATTAGGAATTCTTGATAGTCTTTCGTACAATCTCTTCTTCAATCCTAGGAGCAAAAATGGAGTGTCCTTTAGGAACCTTTGGATACCAAGATTTCCGACCTCTTACTTTCGTAGTTGTGAATCCCAGAATTGACTCTCACTCTTTATTTTATTCAATTTATAAAATAAATGTCCGAACCAATCATAATCATATTAATAAGTAAAGCTTACTTCATCCCTATTTGTACTGGTTTGGGCCACACCCAAAACCCAGATTTTGAGAAAAAAAATTCACTTTTTTTATAGAACTACAGATAAAAAAAAAAGTATCGATAGGCTTATCCTTTTGCCTCTCCTTCTCCGGGGACAGAATTCGCCGAGTTAAATCAGCAGAATAAGAAATCCCAAGTTTTTTGTTGATCAGGCGACACCCAGATTTGAACTGGGGATAAAGGATTTGCAGTCCCCCGCCTTACCACTTGGCCATGTCGCCAAACCAAATCCGATCCAAAATGGATAAAATCAAAATAGTATCCATCCATATTCTATTACTCATTTTTTTCTTTTTTTTATTGGATTATTGGATCCAGTTTAGATTATTCTCTTCGATTGGTTATATCTCAAAACACACACCGCTTAAAAACTCCCCTTCTCTTTCTATTGATAAGATAAAAAATAGATTTCCGGTCACAGACTGAAAAATTCAGGGCAAATTGGAACCATTAACTATTTGTATTTGTTTTGAATTAGTGAAAGGTTCTTCAATTTGTGTCTAAAATTGTTGCGTTTCTTTACCTTAATTTAATGCCATAACAAAATAAAATTGATTTATGACTAATCAGTATCAATTATTTTCAATAATAAATCTTTTTCAATTTCAATTATAACAATTATATAACAATCAATTATAACAATATATATGTGTATATGTAAACCTCAAAACAGAAATTGTTACACAGATACCGGGGCGGGTCTCTCTTATGTACATATCCCATATCCCTATAGAGAATCGTCGTGTCTTATTTTTTCTATTGCATATATAAAATGAAAAAATAGGAATTATGATATAGCGCGACCTGACCTCTGCTGCCACAAGTGAAATTACGAT